AAAAACTCGCAAAAACTTTTGTTATATAGGAAACGATGTTCCTACGTATTCCTTATATAGATATAGTTTATTCAATTAGACGTTAATGTGAATGAACCATAACTATGTAAACCTATTCCTAATAGATTTATTCCAAAATAGCATATCCAAATTATAAGAAATCCTATAGAAGCTACAAGTGCCGAATTTGTATCTTGCAAACTTTGATTTGTTCTAGTATGTGAATAAATCACGAATATTGTCCAAGTAATAAATGCCCAAGTTTCCTTGGGGTCCCAATTCCAATAAGATCCCCATGCCTCATTAGCCCATACTGCTCCGGAAAGAATGCCTATGGTTAAAAAGGTAAACCCTAAACAAATGACACGATAACTCCAATAATCCAAACGTTGAATCAATTGAGATTTGTAATAATTTTGAAGTGAAAAACAAGAAGTGTTTTTAAAAACACTTCTTGTTTCATTCAAGTATTCGATTTCACCAAACAAAAATGACTTAATTAAAAAATTATTGCTTTTGCAAAAAATATCGATGTTTTTTCGAAATGTAATGACTAAAAGAGCGACTGATAATAATGATCCGCATAAAAGAGCTGCATAACTCAATAACATCATACTTACGTGCATCATTAACCATTTAGATTGTAGAGCAGGTACTAAGATTGCGGATTGATGCATTTCGGTTGAAAGACCCGACGTGGCGAAACCTTGAGTAAAAATAGCACTTGGTGCGGTTATTGTACTTAAATCATTTTGATGGTTCAGTATCTTAGGAATCATATGAATAATGGAAAAACTCCATGAAAGGAAGATTAATGACTCGTATAAATTACTTAAGGGGAAATGCCCCGAATAAATCCAACGAATAACTAATAATCCCGTTATAGAGAAAAAAGTAGCTATCATTCCTTTTTCCGACGAATTACGTAATTCTACTTCGCGGATTAATAAGGTCATCAAATGAATCGTAATCACAATTGAAATGATCGAAAAAGAGATATGAATTAATATATGTTCTAAAGCAGTAAATATCATAAAAAGGAGCCCCATTAATTGTAATTGGGAATTTTTTAAAAATACATTAATTAAAATGAAATACATTATAGACTAATATAGAATCCATTGTGTCCCTTTTAAAGAATGCCGCCACTCGGACTCGAACCGAGATGCTCTAGCACTGCTTCCTAAGAGCAGCGTGTCTACCGATTTCACCATGGCGGCTCACTCACTTTAAATAATAATAATAAAAATAATAGCCAATTCATGCTTAATCGTCGAGAATCAAGGATTCCATATAGTTTAGGAAATATTAGAATCCAAGAATAAAGACTCGTTTAAATTCCTATTTCAATATTCAATATTTCACCCTTAATTAGTATCGTTCAATTTTAACAATCCACTTTTACGTACTATAAACTAAAAACTAAGTTTTCCCGGAATAAATTTATTTTGTCAATAAAAACTAGAATTTCATATGTATAACAATTTTATTGCTAAATAAAAAAAATTTCTATAAATTTGATACTTTACTAGCATTAAGTATTAATATTCTTCGTTTTGGATTATTAACAAAAAAGAGTTTCAATCTCTATCTATCAATTAACTTTTAACAATAGAAAAGTTAATTGATAGAGAAAAAAAAATACAAACAATACTTAGAACCCAATAGATAGAAGAATTATTATTTTATTTTCGCATAGCTATTTCTAACTAATATTGAGAAGTTCAATACATTAATATATTAGTTAATGTGAATCATATATATATATTAAAAAATTTTTAGTTCTTCGGCGGAGTGTGCCGATTCAAATTATTCCAATACTTTATTACTATTACTTGTCTGTTGTACAAAAAAACTTTTTGAATACCCGGTAGAAACCGATTTCGCTAAAGAAAGAGCTTTTACTGCAGTTAAATATCCCCTTTTCTTCCAAATATTTCTACGAATACGTTTTTTTGACATAGAAATACGTTTTTTTGGAACCGCCATTCAAAAAAAGGAGTACTTATTTTTATTGTTGTATGTGAAAGACATGTATTGTTCAAAGCGGATAATAAATAATTTTATTATTGAGTTGAAAATGGATACTATGACCCATTTTCAAATCAACAAGTACTATTTTGATGTAACTGTTTTTACTTACTATATGATATAGTTATATAATTATATAGTTATAAATCAACCTAATAAAATAAAAATAATATAATGGTGATATAATAGAAAAATAATAGTAATATAATAGTAGAATAGTAATCGTAGTAGAATGATTACAAATCTCATATTCATATTTTGTATTTTTATAAATAACTTCTTTTTGTTAATACCTAATTCATATCATATTAATAACTAGAACTAGGTAATTTAACTATTTGGTCATATCATTATAATTAATAATTTTTAAAATAGTTTATTTTTCATATCTTTTTTTGTTAATTTCTTTTATTATTGTTCCTATCGAAAGAGATAAGAATTGGTGAATCGGAAACAATTTTAAATTAATAAAATAAGAATAAATAAATGTAATTTTTTCTTTTATGGAACATACATATCAATATGCATGGATAATACCCTTTCTTCCACTTCCAGTTACTATGTCAATAGGATTTGGACTTCTGCTTATTCCTAAAGCAACAAAAAGTATTCGTCGTATGTGGGCTTTTCCTAGTGTTTTACTGCTAAGTATAACTATGGGGTTTTCAGCCAATCTGTCTATTCAGCAAATAAATGGAAGTTTTATCTATCAATATCTATGGTCTTGGACCATCAATAAGGATTTTTACTTAGAATTTGGACACTTGATCGATCCACTTACTTCTATTATGTCAATACTAATTACTACTGTTGGAATTATGGTTCTTATTTATAGTGATAATTATATGTCTCACGATCAAGGATATTTGAGATTTTTTGCTTATATGAGTTTTTCCAATACTTCCATGTTGGGATTAGTTACTAGTTCTAATTTGATACAAATTCATATTTTTTGGGAACTCGTGGGAATGTGTTCCTATTTATTAATAGGTTTTTGGTTTACACGACCAATTGCAGCAAGTGCTTGTCAAAAAGCTTTTGTAACTAATCGTGTAGGGGATTTTGGTTTATTATTAGGAATCTTAGGTTTTTATTGGATAACGGGTAGTTTAGAATTTAGGAATTTGTTCGAACTAGTCAAAAATTTGATCCAGAATAATGGGGTCAACCCTTTATTTGTTACCCTGTGTGCCTCTTTATTATTCGTCGGTGCAATTGCGAAATCCGCGCAATTCCCTCTTCACGTATGGTTACCTGATGCTATGGAAGGACCTACTCCTATTTCAGCTCTTATACATGCTGCTACCATGGTAGCAGCAGGAATTTTTCTTGTAGCTCGGCTTAGTCCTCTTTTCATAGTCATACCTTACATAATGAATTTTATTTCTTTAATAGGCATAATAACAGTACTATTAGGAGCTACTTTGGCTCTTGCTCAAAGAGACATTAAAAGAAGTTTAGCCTATTCTACAATGTCTCAATTGGGTTATATTATGTTAGCTCTAGGTATAGGTTCTTATCGAGCTGCTTTATTCCATTTAATAACTCATGCCTATTCTAAAGCTTTATTGTTTTTGGGATCCGGATCCATTATTCATTCAATGGAACCCATTGTCGGATATTCCCCATATAAAAGTCAGAATATGGTTCTAATGGGCGGTTTAAGAAGATATGTTCCAATTACAAGAACTACTTTTTTAGTAAGTACACTTTCTATTTGTGGTATTCCACCTCTTTCTTGTTTTTGGTCCAAAGATGAAATTCTTAATGATAGTTGGTTGTATTCACCAATTTTCGCAATAATAGCTTCTTTCACAGTGGGGTTAACTGCATTTTATATGTTTCGAATGTATTTACTTACTTTTGATGGACATTTCCGCGTTCATTTTCAAAATTATAGTAGCACAAAAAATAGCTCGTTCTATTCAATATCTATATGGGGAAAAGAAGCACCAAAAGTGGTCAATAGAACTTTTATTTTATCAACAATGAATAATAAAGTCTCTTTTTTTTCAAATAATACATATAAGATTTATGAGAATGTAAGAAATAGAATACAATATCTTAGTATTTACCCTGAAAATAAATACACTTACATATATCCTCATGAATCGAACAATACTATGCTATTTCCTCTGCTTGTATTGGTACTATTTACTTTGTTTGCTGGATTTATAGGAATTAATTTTGATCGAGAGGTAGTAGATTTTGATATATTATCGAAATGGTTAACTCCAACAATAAACCTTTTTCATTTTCATCAAAATTCAAATTATTCTGTGGATTGGTATGAATTTTTTAAAAATAGCATTTTTTCAGTAAGTATAGTATTTTTTGGACTATTCATAGCATCCATTTTGTATGGGTCTGTTTATTCATCTTTACAGAATTTGGACTTAATCAATTCATTTGTAAAGGGGGGTCCTAAGAGAATTATCTTGGACCAAATAAAAAATTTGGTATACAATTGGTCATATAATCGGGGTTACATAGATATTTTTTATACTAGGGTCTTAACTATGGGTATAAGGGAATTAGCTGAACTAACTCAGTTTTTTGATAGACGTATATTTGATGGAATTACAAATGGGGTTGGGATTGCAAGCTTATTTATAGGAGAAGAGATCAAATATATGGGAAGTGGGCGAATCTCATCTTATTTACTAGTATCTTCTGTATCAATATCAATATTTCTATTTTTTTTTATTATTTATTATTAACATAAATTATTACGCGTTTGGCTTTTCTTGAACGAATTTCAAAATCTTCCAACGATTCTTCTTCTTCAATATCCTGCTCTTCCAAATCATCGTTTAATTTGTATGTCCATCGAGAAACCTTTTTATCTGTATCAATATCGGACTCAAAAGAGAATTCACCGAATGATTCCCTATCAAACGGATTCTTTTGATGTTCAAATTCTTGGGAATCATTAGGAAGTAGACCATGAATCTTATTTATCCAAAACA